ATTGACTGTTTTTGGTGCTTCTTTTCCCCATAGAGATATTGAATAGAACGAGTTACTTTTAGTGCTACTGTGATTTTGAAAATAAACGCGCAAATACCCATCAAAGGTAAGTAAATATACCCGAAACATATAAAATGCGGTTAATCCTATTGTGAAACAAGGTATTATTGCAAAAATTGGTGAATATAACCAACTATCATTAAGAATTTCATCTTTGGACCAAAAACAAGCAAGAGGTGGAATACCACAAAGAGAAAGTGTACCTAATAAAAAAGTAGTTCTTGTAATTGGAACATATCTTGTTAAACCACCCATAAGAACCATATTCTGACTTTTTTCTGGTGAATATCCAACAATAGGTTCCATTGAATGAATAATGGATCCAGATCCCAAAAACAATAAAGCTTTAGAATAGGCATGAGTGATCAAATGGAATAAAGCCGCTCGATAAGAACCTATACCTAGAGCTAACATAATATAACCTAATTGAGACATTGTAGAATAAGCTAAACTTCTTTTAATGTCTCTTTGAGCAAGAGAAAAAGTAGCTCCTAATAGTACTGTTATTACACCCATTAAAGAAATGAAATTCATTATATAAGGTATGTCTATGAAAAGAGGAATAAGCCGAGCTACAAGAAAAATTCCTGCTGCTACCATAGTAGCAGCGTGTATAAGGGCCGAGATAGGAGTAGGTCCTTCCATGGCATCAGGTAACCATACGTGGAGGGGGAATTGTGCAGATTTAGCAACTGCACCGACAAATAATAAAGAGGCACACAAAGTAGCAAATAAGGAGCTGACCCCATTATTATGGATCAAGTTATTAGCTATTTCGAACAAATCCCGAAATTCCAAACTACCTGTTATCCAATAAAGACCTAAGATTCCTAATAATAAACCAAAATCTCCTACACGATTAGTTACAAAAGCTTTTTGACAAGCACTTGCGGCAATCGGTCGTGTGAACCAAAACCCTATTAATAAATATGAACACATTCCCACTAGTTCCCAAAAAATATGAATTTGTATCAAATTAGAACTAGTAACTAATCCCAACATGGAAGTATTGAAAAAACTCATATAAGCAAAAAATCTCAAATATCCTTGGTCGTGAGACATATAATTGTCACTATAAATAAGAATCATGACTCCAACAGTAGTAATTAGTATTGACATAATAGAAGTAAGTGGATCGATCAAATATCCAAACTCTAAGGAAAAATCAATATCTATGGTCCAAGACCATAGATATTGATAAATAAAACTTCCATTTATTTGTTGAATAGACAGATTGGCCGAAAATCCCATAGCTATACTTAACAGAAAAATACTAGGAAAAGCCCATATACGACGAATATTTTTTGTTGCTGTCGGAATAAGTATAAGTCCAAATCCTATTGACATAGTAACTGTAAGTGGAAGAAAAGGTATTATCCATGCATATTGATATGTATGTTCCATAAGAAAACAAACAAATTGAGATTTTTTTTTATAATTAATAATTGTTTCCGATTCACCAATTCTTATCTCTTTCGAAAAGAACAATAAACAATAATAATGAAAAATATATAATATATGAAAAATATATAATATATATATATATATTAAATTAATAATATTAATAATAAAATATAATAAAATAATATAATAAAATATAATATTTAAAATATAACAAATAATATATATATATATTATTTGTTATTTTATGTTAAATGTTAAATTATGTTAAATGTTGAAAGTTAAAAAAAAAACTATTATTCACAGAATAAAGTATAGATAATGATTAAAAAAAAACGATCTATTCCGAACAATACATGTCTTTCACATACAACGATAAATAAAAATGAGTAACCCTTTTTTGAATGGCAGTTCCAAAAAAATGTATTTCTATGTCAAAAAAACATATTCGTAGGAATATTTGGAAGAAAAAAGGATATTTAACTGCAGTAAAAGCTTTTTCTTTAGCGAAATCGGTTTCCACCGGACATTCAAAAAGTTTTTTTGTGCGACAAACAAATAATAAAGTCTTGGGATAATCGGAATTGACATAGCCCGAAGAACTGAAAATTTTTTAAGATGAACGATTCACATTAATTAATGTATTGAACTACTCAATATTAGTTATAACTAGCTGTGGTATGTAGAATAAGAGTTTTCTGTATATTGGGTTCTTATTAAGAATAGTATTTTTCCCTATCCATTAACCTTTCACAATAGAAAAATAGGATTAAGATTTTCTATTGTGAATAGTACAATTGCCATAGAAATTTAAACTCTTTTTTTTATATGCCTAGCCTAAAACTTAATTGGTTTGGTAAATGTTACCTTATTTATATTATATACATATACACAATGAAGAGTATTAATACTTAATGATACTAAAGTATCGGAATTGTTAAAAAAATTCCAAATGGATTTAGTGATGAAATTGTAATACATATGAGATCTTAGTTATTTGATTTTTTTTATTGAAAAAAAAATCAATCTTTTTCATTTTGAATCCGATGAAATCGGATTCAAAATGAAAAACAAATCATCAAAAAAAAATAGAAAGAAAAAGGACAATTCTTAATTCTATACCTCGACTGAGAGCAAAACTATCGAAATTTCAACTGTATCGGGGGAACTTAGTTTATAGTACGTGAAAGTTGATTGTTAAAACTGAACCTAGGACGATACTAACTAAGGATTATTTTATTGAATGAAGATTCAAATATGAATTTAAACGAGTCTTTTTTCATCGATTCTAATGTTTCCTAGACTATATTGAATCCTTGATTCTTGACGATTCAACATGAATTGAATATTATTATTTCAAGTAAGCCGCCATGGTGAAATCGGTAGACACGCTGCTCTTAGGAAGCAGTGCTAGAGCATCTCGGTTCGAGTCCGAGTGGCGGCATCCTCTAAAAGAGACACAATGTATCCTATAATGTATTCAATTTCCGATTTCAATTCTGTAATGGGACACTTTTTTTATGATATTTGTGACTTTAGAACATATATTAACTCATATCTCTTTTTCGATCATTTCAATTGTGATTACGATTCATTTCATGAACTTATTAGTCTACGAAATCGTAGGATTACGTAATTCATCGGAAAAAGGGATGATAGCCACCTTTTTCTCTATAACAGGATTATTAATTTCTCGTTGGATTTCTTCGGGACATTTTCCGTTAAGTAATTTATACGAGTCATTAATCTTCCTTTCATGTAGTTTATTTATTATTCATATAATTTCCAAGAAATTGAACCATAAAAATGATTTAAGCATAATAACTACCCCAAGTACTATTTTTACTCAAGGCTTCGCTACGTCGGGTCTTTCAACTGAAATGCATCAATCCGCAATATTAGTACCCGCTCTACAATCTCAGTGGTTAATGATGCACGTAAGTATGATGTTATTGAGCTATGCAGCTCTTTTATGCGGATCGTTATTATCAATTGCTCTTCTAATCATTACATTTCGAAACAACATAAATTTTTTTTGTAAAAGCAATAATTTCTTAATTAGATCATTTTTCTTTGGTGAGATTAAATACTTGAATGAAAAAAGAAGAAGGGTTTTTAAAAACCCTTCTTTTCTTTCATTTCAAAATTATTACAAATATCAATTGACTCAACGTTTGGATTATTGGAGTTATCGTATGATTAGTTTAGGGTTTACCTTTTTAACCATAGGCATTCTTTGTGGAGCAGTATGGGCCAATGAAGCATGGGGATCTTATTGGAGTTGGGACCCGAAGGAAACTTGGGCATTTATTACTTGGACCATATTCGCGATTTATTCACATACTAGAACAAATCAAAGTTTACAAGGTACGAATTCGGCACTTATAGCTTCTATAGGATTTTTTATAATTTGGATATGCTATTTTGGGGTCAATCTATTAGGAATAGGTTTACATAGTTATGGTTCATTCACATTAACATCTAATTGAATAAGCTACATGAAAAATACATAAGAATATCGTCCCATATATAACGAAAGTTTGCTTGTTCGAGTTTTTGTTTTGACAACCTGTCAAAACAAAAACTCGAAATGCATCTCATTACAATTCTAATTCACTTTCTTTTTTTGCATTGTACAGCGAACGATTTAAAAAAAATCTTAAAATAAAAGAATTATAAGACTTTTTGTCTCATTAATGAAACACTATCTATAAAAGTAATTAGATAGGATAGCTTGTACCCTGTCAACTGATAACGAGAGAACGAAATCAGGATAAATACCAATCCCTATTATGGGTAAAAAGATACAAATTGAAACAAATAGTTCTCGTGGTCCAGAATCCAAAAAATTAGAGTGTGGAACATTGAATAGCTTGTATCCATAGAACATCTGACGTGACATAGATAATAAATAAATAGGAGTTAATATCACTCCAATTGCCATTACAAAAGTAATTAGTATTTTTGGCATTAAAAGATATTTTGGACTAGTAATTATTCCAAAAAATACTACCGATTCCGCAACAAAACCACTCATTCCTGGCAATGCAAGAGAAGCCATCGAGAAACTACTGAACATGGTAAATATTTTTGGCATTGGGATGGATATCCCTCCCATTTCGTCGAGATAAACAAGACGTGTTCTATCACAACTCGTTCCTGCCAAGAAAAAAAGTGCAGCACCAATAAATCCATGAGAGAGTATTTGTAAAATGGCTCCATTGAGTCCCATGTCGGTTATAGAACCAATTCCTATAATTGTAAAACCCATGTGAGATACAGAGGAATAGGCTATTCTCTTTTTAAAATTGCGTTGACCGAGAGAAATTAAAGCTGCATAGATTATTTGCATCGCTCCAACTATTACCAACCAGGGAGAAAATATAGAATGAGCGTGGGGTAATAATTCCATATTGATCCGAATCAATCCATATGCTCCCATTTTTAATAAGATTCCAGCTAGAAGCATACATGTACTGTAATGTGCTTCTCCATGGGTATTTGGTAACCATGTATGCAGGGGTATAATCGGCGATTTGACAGCATAAGCAATAAAGAAACCAAAATATAATATTATTTCCAATGCCACAGGATATGATTGATTAGCTAATCTTTCAAAATCCAATGTTGGTTCATTGGAACCATATAAACCCATACCTAGAACTCCTATTAAGAGAAAAATAGAACCCCCTGCTGTGTACAAAATAAACTTTGTAGCCGAGTAGAGACGTTTTTTTCCTCCCCACATGGATAAAAGTAAGTAAACAGGAATTAATTCTAACTCCCACATGATGAAAAAAAGTAAAAGGTCTCGAGAAGAAAATGATCCTATTTGACCGCTGTACATTGCTAACATCAGGAAATAGAACAATCGCGAATTTCGCGTAACTGGCCAAGCTGCTAAAGTAGCTAAAGTAGTGATAAATCCTGTCAGTAAAATGGGTCCTATGGAAAGTCCATCGATTCCCAGTCTCCAGTGAAAATCAAAAATATCTATCCATTTATAATCTTCTTCCAATTGGATTAATGGATCGTCCAATTGGAAATGATAACAGAATGCATAGGTTGTTAGAAGGAGTTCTAATAAGCATATACAAATAGTATACCATCTAAACATCTTATTTCCTCTATGAGGAAAAAAGAAAATTGAGGAACCCGCGAATATCGGCAAAACTACAAGTATTGTTAACCAAGGAAAATAACTCGTGATAAAGACAAGATATGTTTTGACCAGAAAAACCCGTGCTCGAAATAATCAATTTTATCGAGTACGGGCTTTTGTCGGTAAAGAGGAATCAAATGATTCAAGTGGAGTTTTTTGTAATGTATCAATAAGATAGACCCATGCTGCGAGTTGTTTCATGCCATAAATAAACACGGACACTCAAAAAATCTGTTGGGCAGGCGGATTCACATCTCTTACAACCTACACAGTCCTCGGTTCTTGGTGCGGAAGCAATTTGCTTAGCTTTACATCCGTCCCAAGGTATCATTTCCAATACATCTGTGGGGCAGGCTCGTACACATTGAGTACACCCTATACATGTATCATAAATTTTTACTGAATGTGACATTGGATCTATAAATTCCAGCTTTGAGCATAAAAAATTTTCGATCTGGTAAAATAAAATTAGTAGTAAATGAATCATACATTTATATTGTAGACACCAGACGAAGCAGTGGTTTATCAAAATTTTAAGAATCAATATATTTCTAAACCTGTTCATGAGAAAAGTCCAAGAGACTTTGATTTCTCTTTCAACAACCATGATCATGCGAGTTGCACATGTGAATTCAAATTGACCAACAAATGAAATTGGTCAATATTTCAATATTAATTCAAAGTATTTATTCAATATGAAAATATTTATTATTCAATAGTAAATTAATTCAATACTAAATATATATATATTATTTTATATATTTATATTATAATAATAATAATTTATTTTATAATAATAATATAATAATAATAATAATAAAAAAAATTATAATCAAAAAAAATGAAAAATAAAATGAAAATAATAAAATTATAATAAAATGCAAATTATAATATATAATATCTAATAGATTAATATTCTATGTGATATTATGTATCTTATGATCATAACTAATTATTCAACAAATTCGATTGATTGATACGAGTTGATTTTCTGTTCCGATGGATTGATGAAACAATAGCTAGCCCAATAGCTGCTTCAGCAGCCGCAACAGCTATAACAAAGATTGAGAAAATGTCGCCTTTTAATTGGCGACTATCAAGTATATCTGAAAATGTTACGAGATTGATATTAACCGAATTGAGTATAAGCTCAAGACACATAAGTGCTCTAACCATCTTTCGACTTGTGATCAATCCATAGATACCGATAGAGAATAAATAGACACTCAAAAAAAGTACATGCTCGAACATCATTGACTAACTCCTTATCAATCTCGATTCATTTCAATATGAACAACAATTCAACCGATTCGATTGATTAGAATAGAACGATTACAGAATAAAAGAAGGTATTGGCAATAGATAGGTTTAATTAAAAACCTTATAAAAACCTTAAACCTTTCCATTTATTTTATTTATTTAGTTATTTATTTAGAATTTAATTCTAAGTATTTATTATTGACGAGCCATAGTAATTGCACCTATCAAGGAAACTAAAAGAATTATGGAAATGAGTTCAAACGGAAGATAAAAATCTGTTGATAAATGAATACCAATTTGTTGAATGTTACTTATTAGGTCCTGTTCCATAATCTGGCTTGATCTTGTAGTCCAAAAAATTCCGTACCATGACGTATCTGGGATAATAGTAATTAGTGAAAAAAGAATACTTGTACAAACCAGTGAAGTGACCCCATCTCCAATGGTCCAAAAATAGGAATCATTGGAATATTCTGAACCATTCATGAACATTACAGCAAATATGATTAAGACATTTATAGCTCCAACATAAATAAGGAGCTGTGCGGCAGCTACAAAATAGGAATTCGATAGAATATAGAATAAGGATATACAAACAAGAACCAATCCCAACGAAAAGGCAGAAAAAATGGGATTGGTAAGTAATACTACTCCCAGACTTCCTAATACAAGAACTGATCCAAAAAATACTACAAGAATATCATGTATTGGTCCAGGTAAATCCATTATTAAAATAATAAATTAATAAATAAGTCGAAATATTTCATGACCTTACTGAATGGTCCAGGAAAGGAAAAGGGGTTGCCCCATTTTTTTCTTGTATATGATACATTCCTAATTGAATTAAAACTTTTTTTTTTATATGGATTAATGTAGATATAGATAAAATTATCGAGAAAAGAGTAATGGGGATTGTATATTTCGAAATCATCACGAAAAATATATTCTCAGTTTAAATCAAAGAATAATTCTCAACAATCAATAATTATTAGTTATTATTTGTAGTTACTGACCAAACAAAATAAAAAAAGCTTGGGTCTTTTATATCAAAACAAAATCTTAGTAATTGGTAATCGTTCTTGAATCAAAGGGTTTATCTTTGTCTATTTTGATTTGAGTCGAATTCATAACTGTTTGAATTGTGTAATCTCCAATTATTGACATTGGTAACCGACCCAAAGCAATTTGATTATAATTCAATTCGTGACGATCAGAAGTAGAAAGTTCATATTCTTCAGTCATTGATAAACAGTTTGTTGGACAATACTCGACACAATTACCACAAAATATACAGACCCCAAAATCAATACTATAATTAAGCAATTGTTTTTTTTTAATATCTCTTTCAAATCTCCAATCAACAACGGGTAGATCTATCGGGCATACACGAACACATACTTCACAAGCAATACATTTATCAAATTCAAAGTGGATTCGACCACGGAAACGCTCTGATGTGATCGATTTTTCATAAGGATATTGAATAGTTATAGGTAAACGATTTGTGTGGGATAAGGTAATTACGAAACTTTGACCAATATACCTTGCAGCTCGTATTGTTTGTTGACTATAATTCATGAACCCAGTCACCATAGAGAACATATTGTAAATATCCAGGAATAAATTGATGTTTCTTTCTCTTGTTTGAAAGAGGTTATGAATCTGGAATATCGTTATCGTATTTTCTTATTTATAGTGAAACAAGTTGGGAAGAAGTTGTCAATAATAGATTACCTAAAGAAATAGGTAAAAGAAATTTCCATCCAAGATTTAATAGCTGGTCCATTCTTATCCTAGGCAAAGTCCACCTTGTTGTGATAGGAATGAACAGAAACAAATAAGCTTTAGCTAATGTAATAAAGATACCAATTGTAATTCCAAAAACTCCGGCCATTTTATTTATTCCGAAAAGTTCAGGAATAGATATGTACGGAATAGAAAAATTCCACCCACCTAAGTAAAGAACTGTTACAAATAATGAAGAAAGTAATAGATTTAGGTAAGAAGCAATATAAAATAAACCGAATTTGATACCTGAATATTCGGTTTGATAACCTGCTACTAATTCCTCCTCTGCTTCCGGTAAATCAAATGGCAATCTCTCACATTCGGCTAGAGAAGAAATTAGAAAAACAATAAACCCTATAGGTTGACGCCACAGATTCCACCCCCAAAAACCATATTTTGACTGTGCTTCAACTATATCAACTGTACTTGAACTATTAGATAATCATAGTCGATAATAACATCACTGTTCCCATCGCTATTACAAAACCGTACATGAAACTTCAGCTTCATACGGCTCCTCTATGGCCACAAATAAATGTAAGGACTGGTTCGGTATTTTCACCCGTATAGATCGAATAAAGATACATCGGAGAGTCCCAAATTAGACCAATGGAATTCTGTCCGCTAGAATAAGAAAAAAAGTGCTTCCGAATTGATCTCATCCTTATAATGATAATGATCATTTTTCTTTGTTCGGTAATAACTTAATCTTTCAATAAAATATTCGTTATCAATATATATATATATAGGCATTAGTTCATGAATAATGATAAGAATTCCGTATGTATGAATACGGATATAGGAAAAAAAGAATAAATAAAGATCTTTTTTTTTATTTTATAAAAATTTTTATTCATTCATTCGATTATTGCATTCCATTTCTTTTGTTCCTGTTCTTCTGTCTCAGAAGAAGGTATTTAGAAAAAAAAATAAAGGATTAATTCGTTCTTGATAGTCATTTCTTTAATCAGTGAATAGGAGCATACTCGAGATCGGAATCGTAGGGAGATACTTCTTGATCATTTCTACCAACTTAAAGCCCTTATTATGATTCGTTTTATGCAGAAATATCTCTTTTTTTGATACCTTACATTATCCCCATTACTAATCCTTTGTGTACCTTGGTGTTCCTAACTGTCCACCGATTTTTGATTGATCCCCGGTATGTTAATACATACAAGGCAGTAGTGGAAACTCCATACAGTTGATCTTTTGTACCCGCTTCAAGATATGATGACTAATCAAAGAATCTCAATCTTGGGGTAAACAGTTTACACTGCTTATGTTTACTTTAATTTCATTCTTGTACATAGGGAATGAGATTTTCTCTTCTTACTGCAAATTTATAAGCTGTTTTGTTTCACTCATATAACTATCTGGTTTAACTCATCGATGAATAAAAAAAAATATCTATTCAATACATTCAACCTCTTTTCTTTATTTATTTCTAGGAAAGAGGTAAAAGTTCATATTCCAACGAATCACACGTAGAGATATTGATAACACACATAGAGTTAATGGTATTTCATAACTAATAGATTGAGCAGCAGCTCGTAGACCACCTGAAAAAGAATATTTATTATTCGATCCATATCCTGACATAAGAAGCCCAATAGGGGCAATACTTGAAATGGTGATCCATAAAAAAACACCTATACTGAGATCACCTAAAACAAGGCGGTATCCAAAAGGAATTACTAAATAACTTAGTAGAATTGATATGACCGCTATAGACGGTCCGACACTAAACAAACGAATATCTCCTCTAGATGGGAGTAGGTCCTCCTTAAAAAGTAATTTAGTCCCATCCGCTAGAGCTTGAAGAATTCCCAACGGACCAGCATATTCAGGCCCAATACGTTGTTGTATCGTTGCAGATATTTCTCTTTCTAACCACACAATTACTAGTACCCCTATTATGATTCCAAATATAAGGGTAAAAATGGATACAAACATCCATATGAGTCCATAGATTTCTTTTATGGATTCCGATGTAGAAAAAGAATTGATAGCTTGTACTTCTGTCGTATCAATTATCATTTCAACGATCAACTTCTCCCATAATGATATCTATACTACCTAGTATCGTCATGATATCAGCCAATTTCATTCTTTTAACTAGCTGAGGAAGAATTTGCAAATTGATGAAACCGGGTGGACGAATTTTCCATCTCCAGGGGAAAATGCTATTATCCCCTATCAAATAAATTCCTAATTCTCCTTTTGGGGCTTCTACTCTGACATAAAGTTCTTGTTTCGACAATTCAAAATTGGGTGAAGGTTTTTTACTAATAAATCTATATTCAAAATCATTCCATTCGGAATTTTTTGCTCTATCAAAGCGTCGGACTTCTAAATTCTCATAGGGACCTCCAGGAATTCCTTCTAGAGCCTGTTGAATAATTTTTATAGATTCCCCCATTTCACCTATTCGTACTAAATAACGAGCTAATGAATCTCCTTCTTTTTGCCATTGGACTTCCCAATCGAATTCATTGTAACATTCATAATGATCAACCTTACGAAGATCCCATTGGATTCCAGAAGCTCGTAACATCGGTCCTGATAAACCCCAATTTATTGCTTCCTCTCCACCAATAATGCCCACTCTTTCAACTCGTTCCAAAAAAATGGGATTCCGTGTAATAAGTTTTTGATATTCAACAACTCCTGTTAAAGAATAATCGCAGAAATCAAAACATTTATCTATCCAGCCATGAGGTAGATCAGCAGCTACTCCTCCGATGCGGAAATAATTATGCATCATTCGCATACCTGTGGCGGCTTCGAATAGGTCATATAACAATTCTCTCTCTCTGAAAATATAGAAAAAAGGAGTCTGTGCACCTATATCCGCCATAAAAGGTCCAAGCCATAACAAATGAGAAGCTATACGGCTCAGCTCCAGCATAATTACTCTGATATAACTGGCTCTCTGAGGTACTTGAACATTTTCCAATTGTTCTGGTGCATTTACCGTTATTGCCTCTGTGAACATAGTAGCTAAATAATCCCAACGTGTTACATAAGGAAGATATTGTATAATTGTTCGGTTTTCTGCTATTTTTTCCATTCCTCTGTGTAAATATCCCAATATGGGTTCACAATCAATAACATCTTCACCATCGAGAGTAACGATCAGTCGAAGAACACCATGCATTGATGGGTGGTGAGGGCCCATATTGACTATCATGAGATCTTTTCTTGTAGCCGGTATAGTCATATTTTTTCTTCCTTAATTCATTATTCCACGAATTCCTCAAAACGAGGTTCATCAAAATGAAAAATCTAATAAAATAACTATTAAAAAAAAAATTCAAACGATTAAATTAACGAGTTTTTGGTTCCCGAATATCCAACTGATCCATTAATTTCTTATAACGGACTCTATTTTTCTTTGACAAATAAGCCAGGAGCCGTTGACGTTTTCCCAGAATTATTCGTAGACCTCTTTGGGATAAAAAATCTCTTTTGTGCAATTCCAAATGTGAAGTAAGTCTACGTATCTTACTGGTGAAACTTAATACTTGAAATTCAACAGAACCTTTGTTTTCTTCTTTTTCTTCTTGTGAAATAACTGAGATGAATGAATTTTTGATCATAAAAAAAATTTTCTATCTTTTTTTCTTTCCCATGGATTTATTTTACTTTACCGAATCGATCAGGAAAAATAAAAATAATAATCTTTATGCCAGTTATTTTAATCTAGTACACACAAAAATTTGGATTTTTTCCTATTTTTTTCTATTCTATCCAAATCAAATTTTCAATTTGATTTGGATAGAAAAGAAAGAGAAAATGCATTTCTACATTCAAGGATTCTGCCGATTTCGTCCTAGATTCAATTGAGTTGATACGCCATTAAATCCGTGTCATGTACCAGAATGTAATACAGCGTATATGTATATCTTTCGGCTTTCATCTACCGAAAAATATCACAGATATATACTATTAACAAATTCTGAATCGTGGATACATATATATCCTTAACATACTGAAACGGCTGCCATTATTGGTATTAAACCAATAGCGATTCATACAAGCTAAATCTTCTAATCGGTAATTGGGCCAAAGAAACAATTTGCATTTAATGAATTTATTTGTATCTGTATTAGTATTAAAATGCTTGTCCTCATTCAAAAATTTTCCAGAGTTTCTTATGTTGCTTTCATTGCAAAATACTAGATTTCTATCCACAAAATTCCAATTACGAGAATTAAAACAAATTAGAATTCTCAATTCTCTACGACGTCTAGGAGATAGAATATTTTCAGGAACAAAGAAATCATAATTACTTTTGTCTCCATTCACAAGTATATTGCCGTGCCTTGCAACGGATTTATAAAAATTCTTCTTATCAACATATCTTTTTTTTATACATTTTCTGTTAGTTTGGTGCTTAATTTTATCGATCAATGAAATACCTAGGGTTTGATATATAATAAATTTTCCATCCCTTTTTATAGATAAACGAATCGGTTCGACAATGAATATTCCCCTTTTTATCAATTCTGTAATAGGTAGATCTTTGTGAGTTGGCAGTTTATCCAGACGTATCTCTCCTCTTTGAATCGGGGATATAGTTATTTTCCTTGGATTTATCAGTCTAAGTAGGTGACAATATACCTTGATATTATTGATCATATTTCGATTCAAGAAGTCATCCCATCTTAATTGAAAAAGGAAATATTTTTTCAGGAAGAATTCTAGTTCTCCTTCCTTCTTAAATTGTTTTTTATTTTGACCTTTTTTAATGTCTAATCTCGCGTAATTGTCTTCAACTCCAAGATTTTCTTGTTCCTGTTGTTCGTTTTTTTCTTGGTTGAAATTTTCTAATTTAAGGTATTCTTTTTGATTAGATAATATCTGAAGATTTTTTTTTTTATTTTTACTAATATTTTCATAGAAATAAAAATTAAAAAGAAGAAATTTGATTGGTATGATCCGTGGTTTAATCCTATATGCATCAAGGAGTGGCACAAATTCTGGGAACAACTGGGGTTCTAGATTTGATTTTGATATGGTATGATAAACCTTTTCTTGATTCATTCCCATCCAATCAAAAAAAACACTTTTTTGATTGGATGGTTTAATTCCTTGATGAATTTTAAGAGAAAAAATATCTTTTTTTTTCCATTTTTTGAGAATTTTGTTTTCAGTATTAGTATTTTTCTCAATTTTGGTGCTGATATGCGTATTGGTCCAGGTCTCAATGTCGATATTTTTTCTAAGACAAATAGGGAGAATTCTACAATCAAAATATTTTCTATCCAGATTTTTATGTGTAGCAATAATATATTCCTTTTCTAGATAATTACTCATAAGATAATTACTCATAAGATAATTACTAATAGGTATACTTACCAATACATAAAATGATTCGGGTTTCAGTGTATTGAAATTGTATGGAATTTCTTGGTCTCCTTTTACTTGTAATGTTGATTCATAAATATATGAGTCCTTCCTATTCCCATAATTCATATATTTATGTGATAAAAGAGAATATCTGTAGTGTTTTTTAAATTTTAGTTTTTGAATCGTCAATAAATCCACTGCCATCGTATAGTAATTTTGCTTCATGTAATGAATTAATTGGTCTTTTTCTTTTTTATGTGAATCAAATTTAATTGAGTTTTTATTTTGAATCATAGAGCGTTGGTTGATTCTATTTCGCCATTTTTGAGGTACTAATCGAGACCATTTTGTCTGAGATAAATTGTATTGATAATGGCCCTTTAACCAGTTTTTCCATTCATTTTTTCCAGACTTATAAATTTTCTTTTGCTTTGATTTGGAATCAAATATTCCTCGTGTCATACAATAATCCTTGATTTTATCCTTAATAAAAGAATGGGTCCCAGTATATTGAAGTACAGATCTCAAGTGATACTTGTTAAGTAATTGTGTTTGTGATAATTTGTAAAATACATATGCTTGGGACAAGTAGGATAAATCATAATTATAATAAACTGTATTATTATTATAATTATAATAATAAATATTTGAATTATTATTACTGATATTAGTATTAGAAAACGATTTTTTTATAGTCGAAATAAAGTTCATTGTATTTTTATCTGTTTCATAAATTCCTTTTCGATTTATTTCATCGTTGTAAATCGATTTTGTGATAATTTTTTTTATTAATTCAAGGAAAAGTTGTGCATTGATCCTAAACCTAAAAATAGTAATCATACGTAGAAGGATATCTATGTATATTTTTTCAATGAATGATTTCATAAAAAAATTAAATTTACGTATAAATCGGATCTTTTTTCTTTTAAATATCTGCAAAATATGTTTCTGTGATTCCGATTTTTTATCATCACAAGTTAGAACTATTTTTTTCTTGTCTTTTGTGATTCGTTCTAGTTCTATTTGATTCCTGATTGTGACTGTCCTATCAGCAAGATCCTTTATTTTTTTTTCTATGAGTGAGTAATTTGCCCAATTCATGGATCGAATTCGAATGGTTGATTTGCGAATAATCTTATTATTTATTTTAGAATCTCTTATATTTTCATTCGGTTTATATACTTTTACCTTCCTCGATTCAAATAAGAAAATGGAGTTTACTTTTTCCTTCATTTTTTGTTTTATAACTAGAACTATTTCGATAACCCATTTTTTTTTTTCTTTAAAAACTTTTGGAAGGAAAAAAGAATTCTTTTTTCCTTTTCTAATTTTTTTTAGGAGTTCTTTATAAATGGGTTTAAAAAAAGAAGGTCGTTTTCGGGTAGGACCAAAAGGAACTTCTTTTTCTATTCCCAAAACTGTTAAATAACTAAAATCTTCTTTTTTTCTTTTTTTTTTCATTGGATCTCTATGATGAGATCGTATTTTAGATCTTCGCCAAGGTTTGGGATAGAAAGGAGATAGAATCTTTATCTGAATACCCTCTGTTAACCAATTTTTGGGAAATTCTTTTTCCGATAATTGAATACCATTATAGGTGCATTTAACATGTCTTTCTCTCTCCCATTCCTTCCAATCCTCATACCACTCGGGCAATTGGTGTAATAACCTACGTCCAATATTTTTCGCTATTATCAATGAAGGCAATACAATGTATTTTCTAAGAAAAGACTGGGTTATTAACATTGAACTTCTTATTGCTTGAGCAAATATAATGTTATTCCAAATTTCTGATGTTGCTATCTGTTCATTTTCCTCTTTTTTCTCCCCGTTTTTTTTCTTTTCTTTTGTCCCTTCCTTCTCAAAATTGGAAATTTTCAATTCCGGTTCTCTCTCGACCGAATTCCTAAAAATGAGATTCATCATTTCAGAGATATCAAAAGAAGAAAAAAAAAATGTTTTGTCTATTCGATCCAAAAAAAGCGGGGAATGCGCATTTGCTTGAAAGATTTTAAAAATAACTGTTTTACGTCTTTGAGTACGCATGGATCCTTTTATTATATCCCTACGAAAATCCGATTGTTGCAAGTAGCCTATCAAAGTCACATCTTCTTCCTGATCACTATTACTAGTATTATTAGTAAAAAAATTGGTATTATTCTCATTATCAATATAAATTATCACACGTTTGACTCTTCTTGAACGAATTTCAATATCTTCCATCGATTTTTCCTCAGTTTCCTCCTCCAGTTGTTCCAGAACACTGGTCAATTTATATGACCATTGAGAAACCTTTTTACTGATTTCTTCTATTCCAATAGATTCATTTCTAGTTGTTTGATCATTTTGATCAATTGTCATTATATCGAATACAAATTTCAAAGATTTTGCTTGACTTTCTGAATCAATTTTTCTTTGTTCTGACAATAAAGAACAGTTTTTCAAAGAAAAATTGGGTGTGAATTCAAAAGAAAATGAAGTTAAGAAATTACCGATATAATTCAAAAATGATTTACCACCACCAAGTGAATTCTTTTGATGTTCAAATTCTCGGAAATTATTAGGAAATAGCTCATGGACCTTATTTATCCAAAGACTTTTTATGGAATCCTCCATATAAGGGATAAAATCATTTATGATTGTACGTAAATCAAAATCTTTTATTGCTCCACGGCATGGTCCGCTCAATAAAGGATCATATGTTTTGGTCAAGCATTCTTTTTTATTCTTATGATTGCAAAATCTAGTCCTTTTTTCGAGCATATCAAGAGCAAGAAATCCCTTTTCTTTTTTTTTTTTTTCTAGAGCTTTTATTCGACTTATTAATTCATTGCTCAAGTTGTATTTTTTTTGTTCATTGGTATAAACCCAATAATTATACAGGTCTCCATGGGATAATTTTTTTGTCGTGTACAAAGACATTTTTCGTTCTATCATTTTCGAAAAAGTCGATAAACTGGGTGGATATGTAAAAGATATTTTTTGTTTCCCATTACTTGGACATGTATAAAAAAAATATTGTGACATTTCATTTCGTACAGCATTTTCAAACCGATCATTTTTTATATATCGCAATGGACAATTCCATCGTTTATAATCGAAAAGAAAAGTCACAAGAGGTTTTTCAAAGCAGAAATAAGTCTTTTCATTTTTCTCTTCTTTAAGTCTTCCCAATTCCCAATTATCTTGATAGGTATCAAGATAAGAATCTTCGTAAACCGGATCTTCCTGTTCTTCCGAACAAAGGGAAGGGTCTTCTTCGGCGGATCCCTCTTGTTCCTGTTTAGTCTCCTTCGTTTCGGAAGTTGTTTCTACATCGCTTTCTTCCTCACTTTCTCCCCTTTCTTCCATTTCTGAGGTTTCTTCCATTTCTGAGGTTTCTTCCATTTCTGAGGTTTCTTTCAGTTTCTTAGTGCCAATAGGCGACGGCATTCTGCCTAAATAGTAGACACAGGTGATAAATAAGAGAATACT